TGTGTGTATAAGGCCTATGTTATAGAGTATATAACTTCGATCATAGGGATCAATTTCTAGTCGCGTAGCTTCATAATAATTCTGCAAAGCTTCCGCATAATTTCCTTCGGATTGAGCCAACATCCGTTACGGTCGTTCATTCTATTCAAAAAATCTCCGTTCCAAAACCGTACATGAGGTTTTCATCTCATACGGCTCCTCCCTTCTGTACATAGTACTAAGCGAAATAATCTATAGAATAAAAATAGAATTAGTCCCATCTCATTATGGACCGAAAGGGGCTGGTATTTTTCCAAGAAATCTCTAGCCAACCTTCCCGCAAGAGGTTTTTCTTAACACCAATGAATTCTATTAATGCTAGAGGAAAACGATAGCTCCAAGAATTTCTTTGTTCTCAACGCCTCCTATTTAGAGGAATTAGCCACTTCAACGATCTTTGATGGTTATAGGGGTATCCAAAGTACAAACCTGATGGCTGTTTGTTATCCCAACCATTCTTCCCAGCCCTGATACCGATCAGGAAAGGGCTAATTTCTAACAAAGTTTTTCTCTTGTTGATTCCTATTTCTAGGTGTAGTGCTTTTCTCCCCTATGCTGCCTATTGGTACTAGTAGAGTAGGATTGGCCTGTAATACAGAACCTATCCTGTAGGTGTAACCTTTCGCTCAATACTCAAATCTACAATTGAAGCATCTGAGGCCGCATCAATCGAGGATACACGACAGAAGGAATTGTTAGTTCACCTCACCTTCTCCAAGCGTGGGTTTCCTTTACTAATTTTTTTCTCTCTATGCGAACCCCCTCTCTTTCTCGTAAGACTGAGGTGTAGGTAGGGCTAAAAAAAAAAAGAGTCAAATCGCACCATCTCTATAATAAGTAAATGCCCTTTTTTCCCCTGAGGTTGTCGGAATTATTCGCAATAAAATATTGGCTACAATTGAGGAGGTCTTATCAATGAAATTTCCATTTATACGGGATCTAGGCATAATTCCCAACCCATTCTATATAGAATTGTTTTCATTCCTTCACAAAATACCATAAAAACAAACACATTCGATTCTTATAAATCGATCGATCCATATATATGCTATAAATGGATAAGAGAGGTATGGATTTTCCGCTCAGCTCAAATTGTGTCCTTTTCCTTCTGTTTGGACAAGAAGAGATATGAAATATTTGACTAAGATTGGATTTCATTCCACTTTTCTATTTCTCAACAATAACTTCTCTCATCAGCTATTTCGCGTTTTCAAAGTCATTAATTGTCTCATACCCTTTTTTAGATTCCGATTGTATGGCGTAGCGTACCTTATGCAAACAGAATTTTAGGGTTCCTTTATTTTATTATGGAATAAGAAGAATTCTTCCATTCTCTTTTTCTTTGGTTTGGGGAAAACCCAAACTAAAACTTTTCGAGGGAGCGGAATTCCTAGTAAAAAAATCCTGGATCCTTCCACTTAGATGAAAAGGAATTTTTCCAATAGAACCAAGGAACCCCCGAGCGGTTGTGGTTGTACCTGTACTGCAGGAATAGGAAAACTCGCTATTCACTCAGTTTATTTTCCATAATAAGATTATGTAGGAGAGATGGCCGAGCGGTTCAAGGCGTAGCATTGGAACTGCTATGTAGACTTTTGTTTACCGAGGGTTCGAATCCCTCTCTTTCCGTTTCTCTTAATTCATCAACGTTAACGATCACAATGTATCAAATCAAATAACAGTTTATTCCAGCAATAATACCTTTATTTAATAGAAATTCTCTATAGTAAATTACTGTGGTATGTAAAAGACACATAGAGGAAAGAACAAAAAAAAAAGGATCCTAGGGTTAATCCATTTCTGCTAGTTGAATGGAAAATACCAATTAAGGGCCTTAGGTCGATTTAGTTCGGGGAAAGGGGAAGAGGAAGAAAATTCTATGAACCTTTCCTTTTTTCATTAAGTTCAAGTCTTACGAGAGTAATATTCTACAACTAACAACTCATTTATTTTGAGACCGACCCACTTCCTATCTAGGATTTTTTTAACTAGTCCTTTATATTGCAATGTGTCAATCGTCAAATGCTTTGGCAATTTCCCCGGGTCGGATGAAGCAATAGAATTTTGAACCAGACATTTTGATCTTTGGTTATCCTTCGTAGTAATAATATCTCGGGGTTTGCAACGAAAACTTGGTATATCGACTATACGACGATTAACTAAAATATGTCTATGGTTAACTAATTGCCGGGCCTCAGGAATGGTTGAAGCCATACCCAATCGAAAAAGGATATTATCCAAACGCATTTCAAGTAATTGTAGTAAAACCTGACCTGTTGACCTTTTTGCTTTTCCAGCGATATGTACATATCTAAGTAATTGTCGTTCTGTCAGACCATAATGAAAACGCAATTTCTGTTTTTCTTGAAGACGAATACGATATTGCTCTTTTTTCCCAGAATGGAATTTCTTTTTCAGATTACTTCCGGATTTAGGTGTTTTTCTAGTGAGTCCTGGTAAAGCTCCCAGACGGCGTATTTTTTTAAAACGAGGTCCTCGATAACGGGACATGAAGACTCCTTTTTGATTTTATTGAAATTTCATTTTACACAATGAATTTCATTGTATTTACATTAAAGAATACAGCGAAATTAAAACTGAATTAAACTAAAGGATAAACAGAGTAAAATCTACTAAAGTACCACAAAAAATGGAATTTCATCAACATCTGGATTTTTTGTATATATATTATTTATTTTATTGTTTTGTATCTAGCAAAATTGTAAGGTAGAACCACAGAATAGATCCTGGATTCTCCATTTAATTCGGAGAAAAAGAGAGATTCTTGTTCATGGAACATCGATATAGAAAAAAGCCGACTATCGGATTTGAACCGATGACCCTCGCATTACAAATGCGATGCTCTAACCTCTGAGCTAAGTGGGCTTACATAACAGAAATAGTGTAACAAATAGAAATATGTATAGTATAGGAAATCTGTAAAATGTCAGATCTTAATTATTAATCTTAGCTATTAACTAGTTCGAAATTTAAAGTTCTACTTAGAAAAAAATACTAGAACTTCATAAAAATCAAGTTAGCTTGATATGCTTAACTAGAGGATATCCTTAAATAGGATTATAGAATTTATTGAACTTTCTTTTTATTTCTCTAATTCGCAAATTGATTTTTCTAATAGAATAAAATCTATTCCAATTTCTATATTGAATTTGATTTCAGATATTTTCAATTTGATATGGCTCGGACAAGTAATCTAATACATAGAAAAGAATAATATATATGAAAGATATAATAAAGAGAAAATGCGAATTTCTTGGCATTTTCATTCGATCATTATAGACATTTTTTGAGATATTTTGTTTTTTTTTTGTTATTTCTTAATAATTTAATGATTAATATTTCACTAAGGAGAACATAGAATCATAGCAAATTAAATTGCTAATTCTGATTAGAAAAAAAAAATGAATATCAAGCGTTAGAGTATGATTTTGAATACTCTAAAAAAGAAGGGTGGGGGAGAGAAAAACTTTGGGATATATTGATTCGGATTGAATTGCAAATACATCAACGATAGAATCAATTCAATTCTGAATTGCAACAAGCAGGGTCTCTCAAATAGAGACGAACTGCTAGACTACGTCGAGTAATGAATTCAACGATTCCAAAAAAAAAACTAAGAGATGGATGAAATTACACAAGGAATCTAGGTCTCAATCAAAGAAAAGGAAAATGGGGATATGGCGAAATCGGTAGACGCTACGGACTTGATTGTATTGAGCCTTGGTATGGAAACCTGCTAAGTGGTAACTTCCAAATTCAGAGAAACCCTGGAATTAAAAAAGGGCAATCCTGAGCCAAATCCGTGTTTTGAGAAAACAAGTGGTTCTCGAACTAGAATCCAAAGGAAAAGGATAGGTGCAGAGACTCAATGGAAGCTGTTCTAACGAATCGAGTTGATTACGTTGTGTTGGTAGTGGAACTCCCTCTAAATTAGAGAAAGTAAGGGGTTTATACATCTAATACACACATATGGATACTGACATAGCAAACGATTAATCACAGAACCCATATCATAATATAGGTTCTTTATTCTTTTTTAGAATGAAATTAGGAATGATTATGAAATAGAAAATTCAGAATTTTTTTAGAATTATTGTGAATCCATTCCAATCGAATATTGAGTAATCAAATCCTTCAATTCATAGTTTTCGAGATCTTTTAAAAAGTGGATTAATCGGACGAGGATAAAGAGAGAGTCCCATTCTACATGTCAATACTGACAACAATGAAATTTCTAGTAAAAGGAAAATCCGTCGACTTTATAAGTCGTGAGGGTTCAAGTCCCTCTATCCCCAAACCCTCTTTTATTCCCTAACTCTAACTATACTATAGTATTTATCCTCTTTTTTTCTTTTTATCAATCGGTTTAAGATTCATTAACTTTCTCATTCTACTCTTTCACAAAGGAGTGCGAAGAGAACTCAATGGATCTTATGCTATTCATTGAATAGATTTCTTTTTTATTATAGTATAGGCAAGGAACTTCGATTATTAACTCTATTTTTAAGTATTATTAAGTAAACCATGCACAATGCATAGGACTACCCCCCCCCCATTTCCAAATTTGGAATTTGGAATACTTTATTGATTTTTTAGTCCCTTTAATTGACATAGATACAAATACTCTACTAGGATGATGCACAAGAAAAGGTCAGGATAGCTCAGTTGGTAGAGCAGAGGACTGAAAATCCTCGTGTCACCAGTTCAAATCTGGTTCCTGGCACAGAAAAAAAAAAGGATCTACCGAATAGGTATTGATACAAATACCTCGAGATAGGTTGGAATACATATTCGTTAATAATATAGATAGAGTATGATTTATTCATCTAAGTAGATAAATCTCTAAATAGAGGCACTTCTTTTTCTTTTTAGAAAAGGGTAAAAATCTCAGGTTCTTTTCTTTGTGGTACAGAAGGAGGTGAGATTAGGTTCCCTTTTCT